TCCAGATCGGGAATTATTCAGTTTACTCTCTGATCTTTATCTAAATCCCATTGGTAGTGGGGGACAGAAAAAAAAGAATCAGGAAAATTTACTTGGGTTTACGAGGATTTAGAATCAATAATTTATTCACAATTCGTTGTAAATTCGATTCTTTCTTATTATTATTTTTATTCATTATTTCTTTTCCTTATTTATCCCCAGCCATTTATTCTTTCCCTCCCTATTATGTCGGCCAAAATTGATGAAACTCTAACTTTTGAATGTGAAACGGGTAATTATCATACTTTTTGTCCCATTAGCTGTGTATCCTGGTTGTATCAAAAGATTGAAGACAGTTTCTTTTTGGTGGTGGGCACAAAAACATGTGGTTATTTTTTGCAAAATGCACTTGGAGTTATGATTTTTGCAGAACCCCGCTATGCAATGGCAGAATTAGAAGAAGGAGATATCTCGGCCCATTTGAACGATTATGGGGAATTGAGAACGCTTTGTATTCGGATAAAAAAAGATAGAGACCCCAGCGTAATCATATGGATAGGCACTTGTACTACAGAAATAATCAAAATGGATTTGGAAGGTATGGCACCCAAATTGGAATATGAAATTGGAGTACCAATTTTAGTGGCAAGAGCCAATGGACTGGATTATGCTTTTACTCAGGGAGAAGATACTGTGTTAGCTGTAATGGCACATCGTTGTCCAGAACAGGAATTCCCCATTGGTGAATCAAAAAAAACTATAAAAAAAACAAATTTATTCCCTTTTCCTCTTCTTAAGGAAAATAAATTGGTGGAATATGCAAATCATCCTCCCTTAGTTATTTTTGGGTCTTTACCTTCGAATTTGGTCTCTCAACTTGATACAGAATTAAGACGCCAATTCATCAAGGTATCAGGTTGGTTGCCCGCTCAGAGATATGCCGATCTTCCATCACTGGGTGATGGAGTTTATGTTTGTGGCGTTAACCCATTTTTGAGTCGTACAGCAACAACTTTGATAAGACGAAAAAAATGTGAATTAATCGTAGCTCCTTTTCCTATTGGTCCGGACGGAACGCGTGCTTGGATCGAAAAGATTTGTCCTGTATTTGGTATTGAGACTCAGAGTCTGGAGGAAAGAGAGGAACGGATATGGGAGAGTTTAAAGGATTATCTTGATTTGGTACGCGGTAAATCTGTCTTTTTCATGGGAGATAATCTACTAGAAATATCTCTAGCAAGATTCTTAATCAGATGTGGTATGATTGTTTATGAAATTGGTATTCCATATATGGATAAACGGTATCAGGCTGCTGAATTAGCACTTTTACAAGATACATGTATAAGAATGTGTATACCAATACCACGAATTGTCGAAAAACCAGACAATTCAAATCAGATACGACGTATGCGCGAGCTACAACCCGACTTAGCCATCACCGGAATGGCTCATGCTAACCCGTTAGGGGCAAGAGGAATTGGTACTAAATGGTCAGTTGAATTTACTTTTGCCCAGATTCATGGATTTGCCAATGCGAGAGATGTACTTGAATTGGTTACCCGCCCTCTACGACGTAACGAAAATTTAGATAACTTGGATCGGACCACCTTGGTCAGAAAGAACAACGAGTTCTATACCAGTACTCCTAGATAAAATAACAGAAAATATATGGCATATACAGATATTTTCTGTTATAATATCTATTCTAAATATATTTTCTATATGTTAGATATGGGAATCTATTCTGTTAAATCGAATTTATGGATGTATAAAATGATAACTATTCCTATCTGTATCTCCCATATATATGGGGGATACCAGTTATTCTATTCCTACTTTTCATTCTTTTATTCCGATCCTACTTTTTATTCTTTTATTCCAATCAAGAGGGAGTTTAAATATGATATTCGATATGATAAGAGTACTTGGTTTACTATGGAATCCATTATCATCATGGATAGAAGTCTCAGGTCCGATCATTTTATTTGGGCTATATTATGGATTTCTCACTACATTGCCTTTTGGTCCCTCTCAAATCTATTCTCTGAGATCTTTCTTTTTGGGAGAAACTATCTATGGTATAATAGCTATAAGTGGTTCTATTATGGGACAATTAATAGTCTTTTTGTCCATGTACTATTCGCCCATCTATGCAGCGTTGTGGAAACCTCACGCAATAACTTTAATGTTCTTACCATATATGTTTTTTCGTTTTTATAAAATTAGCAAAGAACCTTCAAGTTCTGAATCTCTGCACCCCATAAATTCGATCAACAATCCAAAAATTATAAATATATTTATGGGTGGTCTAATTCTTCAATTGTTTAATCCCATTCTTTTAGCAAATCCTGTATTAACAAGACTGGTGAACCTCTTTCTTTTTCGTTACAGCGATAATATATCATTTGTTATAAGTAGTTTTTGCGGTTGGTTGGGTGGTCATATTCTATTCATCATTTTTACTAAATTGGTATCTGTCCGTATAGAACGTAATTCACCTATCGACTATACTATATTAAGACGTTATATCCATCGAACCTTTAGTCTACTTCTTCTTTATTATTGTTTAGCCTATTTAGGTAGAGCTCCATTACCTTTTCTTAAAAAGATAAATAATGAAATCGGTGACAAAAATGATAGCTCTGTGGCTAGAGATGATAGCTCTGTGGCTAGAGATGATAGCTCTGTGGCTAGAGATGATAGCTCTGTGACTAGAGATGAAGATGATAGCTCTGTGGCTAGAGATGAAGATGATAGCTCTCTGGCTAGAGATGAAGATGATAGCTTTGTGGCTAGAGATGAAGATGATAGCTTTGTGGCTAGAGATGAAGATGATAGCTTTGTGGCTAGAGATGAAGATGATAGCTTTGTGGCTAGAGATGAAGATGATAGCTCTGTGGCTAGAGATGAAGATGATAGCTCTGTGGCTAGAGATGAAGATGATAGCTCTGTGGCTGTGACTAGAAATATTAAAAAACTTAAAGGACTTCTGAAGGAAGAAAAATTATCATGGTTCAAGCAACCATGGCCTATTATGTTCTTTGATCATAATAGAGCTTATCGACCGATACGATATATTGGTAATAGACCATTTACTGAACTAGGTCCTGTGAGGACCGAAGTCTCTCAATATTTTTTTGGCACATATTCGAGTGATGGAAAACAAAGAATATCTTTTACGTTTTTACCCAGTGTATTGGTCCTTGGGGAAAAGCTAGAGAAATATAGAGATCTTTCAGATACTTCTTGCTCATCTGAGGATCCTTATCATAGATGGATCCATACCATGAAAAGAAGAAGAGATTATTTAGGGAATGAATTTTCGGATCGAGTGAAAGCTTTAAGCAATGGATCTTCTGTTGGAAATGTTATGGAAATGAGAGTTCAATTCTCCAATTCTCAGGGAGATTCTTTTACTGAAATGTATGATCCATTCCTTAATGGGGCATTCCGTGGAACAATAAACCAATTAGAGTCCCCCCGAATGCTGAACGATTCAATTCTTTCAAATCTTTCGGACTTTATAGAGGTATTTATGAAAGACCGTAAAGAGGGATTCCCAAATGATCCATTTGGGCATGGGTACCATATCTCTCATAATTGGCAGGAATTGGAACACGAAAGCTTTCGACTACCCTGGGAACCCTTACCTACAGATACTGTTCGTTCGCTCATTCCGATCACTAAATCATCGGAAAGAGTAAAAGTTGAACCTATTTCGAAACGGCTTTATCTATTAGCAGAACGAATAATTCCAAATAAAGCAAGTAAGATCTTTGAAGAGTATTTTTCTAATATAGATTCTTCGAATATAGATCCTTCTTTTGGTAACCTGATCTATCCAAAAGATTTGTTGGAAATGCCTTCTGATCAGATCCAAGAAATCTATGCAAAAGATGATGATTCGTCGATACATTTATTGTGGTTGGAAATAGCCCTTCGAGTAGCCTATATAGATATTGTACCGGAAATTGCTTCATGTAATGAACGAATCTACACAAACTATTTGATAAATATTTACAGCCAAATCGACGGTAGAAACGTTGCGCCCACAGGTACCATAAAATGGGAATTGATTATTGATCTTTTTACTACGGAACAGAAGGTTACTTCGGAACAGATTTTCTTTTTCGAGTCTTTGGCGCAACACGAGTGGACAATACTACGAAAATTTCGTGGGAATGTATCTACGGATGATTCAACACAAAAGAAAGATTTTCTTACCCTTTACAAAGAAATACTATTAAATGAACCTCTCCAAATTAGAGAGATTCGGAAACATGTGCCTCGATGGTCCTCCGGTTTGATGATGGACGAATATGATGATCTAACTTCACCTCTAACCACAACGAGTAGGATTCGTTCAAGAAAGGTCAGAAGTACACTGACTTTTAATTTTGGGCAAAGCCAAAGCCAAGTAGTTATGAAACGTTATTTTGACGAGTCAGATTATCGTCGGAGCTTAATCAGAGGATCCATACGTGCTCAAAGACGTAAAATTATGATATGGAAGAGGATACAACCGAATGCACATTCCTTTTTCTTTTTGGTAAGAATGGAAATACCCGATGATCCTAAAGATTATTACGACACGTCCGATTCTTATTCTGATAGAGTTAGAGAATTTAGGGAACAACAAAAGAGAGAACAACAAAAGAGGGAACAACAAAAGAGGGAACAACAAAAGAAAGTTGTCAAGTACCGTTACAGTTCGACACCGGTCCCCTCCAGTTCGACAATCGTTGAGGCCTTATGTGCAGTGTGGACGGAATTGAACCATGTAAGAGGTTTCTTATTAGTGGCTCAATCAATTCTTAGAAAACGTATAGTATTACCATCACTCATAATAGCCAAAAATATTGGTCGTATATTATTATTTCAAGTCCCCGAATTTTCCGAAGATTGGGAAGAACTGAGGAGAGAAGTGCATATCAGATGCGCTCCTGATGGTACCGAATTTTCCGAAACAGAATTCCCAGACAAATGGAAAAAAAATGGTATGCAGATAAAGCTTCTATTTCCTTTTCGTTTGAAGCCTTGGCATAGATCCAAACTCCGATTCGAGAAAAGATTGCGTTGGAGTTATTTAACGGTCTTTGGATTTGAAACTGAAGTACCTTATGGTGATCCAAATCCAAAGCTAGGACCTTTTTCCAAATTTTTTCAACCTATCTTCAAAAAATTGATCTTCCAAAATTTGAAAGGAGGATTGATCATTTTCAAAAAATTGAAAAGAGGATTGAGGAGAGAATTGATTATCTTCAAAAAATTGAAGATACAATTGATGGGGTCTACAGGAATAGGACGCGTTCCACGAGTTAGATATATAGACAAGAGCGAACTGAATGACCGGATACAAAATCAATTACTGAGTGAGACTACCCCTATGGGTAGTGCAAATGATTCACCAGTACTGAGTGAGACTACCCCTATGGGTAGTGCAAATGATTCACCAGAAGTTAATGATCAATTTGGATATAGAACCCGAACAATTAATGTTAAAGATCCAGATGATTGGACGACCACAATGAAGGAGCAGATCGAATCTATCGCGAGCATAAATAGCTCTCCTATAACCGGAATATCTCTGGTGGATTCAGAGATTAATAAGGGGAGTTTCAATATGTTAGGATCAATATTCAAAAAGCGATTGGTTCAGATTCGGCGAATACCTGGTCGATTTCGAAATAAAAGCGTCCAATTAATTCGAAAAAAGTTATATTCAATGAAATTAATTCAACTTTTTCTCAAAAGAATGGACCGAGATCTTTTACCAAGTGTTATTCATTTCATCGGGTCAAATATAAAAATTTGGATTCGATCCGCTTGGATCCGATCCACGGGGAATATAGCAACAATTTACGGACGAATATTCATTGATATTTCAAAAATAAATAGAGGTAAAAATACCAACTACTATTCGATAAACAAAAACATAAAAGATTTTGAAATTCGTCCTGATCGAAACATTTTCTCAATGTCCCAAGCATATGTATTTCACAAGATATGGCAGATAAGGACAATGAACAGTTCCTATTCAAAGTATTTATTAGAATCTCGAGCCCAAGCATCATATCCCTTGATCAAAAAGAAGATCAAAGAATTATTAGATGTACAAATAATATTGGATCACGAGAAACCACAAGATCTGAAGGAGAATGACTGGAAACAATGGTTGAGATGTTTTGACCGGTACAATTTATCCCCACAGCTATGGTCTAGGATAAACCCACGGAAATGGAGAAATAGAGTCAGTAAGCAATGTATGTGCTATGAAGAACGTCCCTATGAACAACAAAAAGAACAACAAAAAGACTCTATATTTCCAGAAGACTCTATATTTCCAGCTGTGATGGAACCTTCTTTGAGACTACTTCGGAAAATAAACAAACGTTACAGATATGATCTCTTATCATATAGTTATCTCAATTCGACAAAAGATTTGGATATTTTAAATTTGAAAAATATACCAAATGATCAAGATATAACCGATCGTGAAGAAATTCTCAATGATCAAGATATGACCGATCCTGAAGGAATTTTCAATGATCAAGATATAACCGATCATGAAGGAATTCTCAATGATCAAGATATGACCGATCCTGAAGGAATTTTCAATGATCAAGATATAACCGATCATGAAGGAATTCTCAATGATCAAGATATGACCGATCATGAAGGAATTTTCAATGATCAAGATATGACCGATCATGAAGGAATTCTCAATGATCAAGATATGATCGATCATGAAGGAATTCTCAATGATCAAGATATGACCGATCCTGAAGGAATTCTCAATGATCAAGATATGACCGATCCTGAAACCGATCCTGAAGGAATTCTCAGGGAAAAGATTATTAGTGATATCACTGATCGTGAAGGAATTTTCAGGGAAAAGGTTATTCGTTATATTATTGAGGAGGATTGGAAACGTACCGATTTCAATATCGTGAATGGTCCTCGCTCTACTATTGTTATTTACGATGGTATACGTTCTTGTACTTCCGATCATAAAACAATGATTGACAGGCAGAAGACTGATTTTATTACGAATCAGGAGGAGATTGATGAAACGCGAAAGGAAAATGTTGGGATTATGGAGTCTCCGGAAATCAAGAAGAGAGGATCCGGAATGGAGTCTCCGGAAATCGAGAAGAGAGGATCCGGATTAGATCTAAAATTCTGGTTATTCCCAGAACTTTTGGGAATCCATAATATATATGACACTAAATTGAAGCCCATACCAGTAAAATCGTTGTTAAAAGAAGAACAAGACCGGAAAAAGATGGAGGAGGAGGAAGAACGGGAAGAAACAAAAACTGGTAAAGTGGAAGATAAACAAACTGGTAAAGTGGAAGATAAACAAACTAGTAAAGTAGAAGATGGAAAAACTGGTAAAGTGGAAGATAAACAAACTAGTAAAGTAGAAGATGGAAAAACTGGTAAAGTGGAAGATAAACAAACTAGTAAAGTAGAAGATGGAAAAACTGGTAAAGTGGAAGATAAACAAACTAGTAAAGTAGAAGATGGAAAAACTGGTAAAGTGGAAGATGGAAAAACTGGTAAAGTTTTTTATCAATACAAAGTTGTAAAAACGATAGGAGAACAAAATTTATACAAGCTGTCGGATATTAACAGGGTTATGTCCGGAATTAAAGATTCGGAACAATATTTTTTGACCAATATGGAAGAAGGAAATATTAACCTGAATCTATTGTTACTTCTTATTGAGGTTCAGAAGAATAGCAATGAAAATGAAATACGGGGGGATAATATTATTCGGGAGGATGCTCCGAGAAAGATAAGCAGTGGATATGAAAGATGGGGAGATAAAAAAGTAGTGGTCTCCGAACCATATCGTTTATCAAGCATACTGGATGACCAATTCCTGATGTATAAAATCGTAAGTATTTCATTGAAGTTAAAAAATAGAGGCGGGGAATGGATAGATGGAAATCTTTATGATGGATCTGTGCAATGCGTTAAAATTCTGGGGGATGGAAAAAACATTTTGAGTTCCCTCAATTTAGAAGATATTTTGCTTCCAAAACGTCGCAGAGAATTTCGAATCCTGAATCGGTTTGATCCAGAGAACGATAATGTAGGATTTTCCAATGGAAAAGACATACAAAATGATGAAGAACTCATGGAAAGAGACCAAAATCTTAGCGCAGATACAACACAAATAATTAAACGTTTTCTTTGGCCTAGCTATCGATTAGAAGATCTTATTTGCATGAATAGATATTGGTTCAATACAAATGATGGGAGTCGATCCGCGATGTTGAGAATACGTATGTATCCCCTAACTTTCAATTGATAGATTTTTTGCTTAAATAAAGAAAAGAATAGATTTATTCAATGGAGTTTCAGGATATGCATGCCCAAAATTGAACCAATCTGTTCGTTTCGTTTCATCAAGGTGAAACGATTCTACATCTCGTATCGTATTTTGCCATAGGTCCAAAACCAGATGTTCCTCCAAGAAGATAGAAAGAATCCGACCAATTTTTATTCAATAGAAATGGTCGGAACGAATCAGAATTATTATATGGACCATTAACATGAAAGAATAGATCTAATTCTTTTTTCTGACTCGAGAAAAAAAATTCCATTCAACTCCGGGAAAATTTGTTTTTTATGATCAAGAATTTGTCTATTAGTTCGTCTCTGATTCCTGAGAAACAGAGAGGATCTGTTGAATCTCAGGTATTTTTTTTAACCAATCGGGTCCTAAGACTTACCCAACATCTGCAATTGCACGGAAAAGACTATTCTTCCCAAAGGGGTTTGTGGAAAATTTTGGGCAAACGTAAGCAACTTCTGGTTTATCTCTCCAAGAGGGATAAACTTCGTTACGACGATTTAATTGGTCGATTAGGTATTCGTGGGCTAAAAACTCGTTAATTTCGAAGTTTTCAATTTCAATTTTTAGAGATCCCAAATTCCAATTAGTCGTTATTTCTTTTGTTCTCATTTATAAAACGACCCGGAGAGGGGTGACATATGACCATGCTTGCTACAGAGAAAGACCCCCTGATGGTAAGTATGGGTCCTCATTATTCATCGATGCACGGTGTTCTTCTACTTATTGCTAGATAGTATTTATTGACTGTGAACCTCTATCAGATTATTTACATAGGGGGGAATAATAGATAAAATTGTTTAGAACCAAACAATTGTCCAATATCTCCCCTATGTAACGCAATGGGATTATTTAGCTACTATGTTAGCAGAGGTAATAACGGTAAATGCGCCGAAAAGATCGATCGGGAAATATGTATATCAAAGGGCTAGCTATAGCAGAGTGATTATGCTAGAGTTGGATTTTATAGCTTCTCATTTTTTATAGCCTGGGCTTTTCATAGCGGATATCGGTGTGCAAACTCTCTCTTCTTATATTTTTAACAAACTCCCTTCTCTTATATTTTCGGAGAAAGGGACATGATATATTATCTCTTTATGTTACAGATATGCGAATAATGCATAATCATTATATCACATGAATCGTTTACCTAGACTATGAAATATCCCCGATCCCATCCCCATAAGAACGATTTCGTGGATGAATACACTTCAGATTCTTTCAAAATTACTTGTGGAGTATACATGTATGTCTGATCAATCTACCCATTGTTGATTGGAAAATTGGAAGATATATTGGGAAAAACCATTGGGAATTTATAGTATTTATTCTGGAATTTGTATCTTTTATTATCGATCAGAATCTATTATTGACCAATGGAATTATATATCAGTTCATTTAATTCCCAGATCCATTGCAATACAAATATTTCAATCCGATTAGGTAGGTATGTAGATGAGAAATAGAATTCTATTTCTCATCTTATAATGGAAAGATCATTAGATAATGGAAAATAAAAAACAGAACTTTTGTATCTGAGAATATAAAGGTATAAGGAGTTTATCTATGTTGATCTATGCTCGAGCATACACTCGAGTTCAATATTTATTGGTATTTATCTGGTCACGATTCGGTGAGTAAAGGGGGACTATCAATTTTTGTTATAACTATTGCAACCGCCGAAGCAGCTATTTCATCAGCTGCTGTTCTGGCAATACATCGTATCATATAATCGACTCGTATCAATTTCATTTTTCGAAATGGTGATAGAGTATCGTATATATTATCTATATATTAGTAATTAGTATATCTCTTCCTATCCAAAAAGATGATGGGTATATCTCAAAAGATGTATCTGTTCTATATGACCAGAATATATCGAAATCTCTATAGCATTATAAAGATGTATCTGTTCTATATGACCAGAATATATCGAAATCTCTATAGCATTATGATCGATCAAAAACATGATTGATCCATATAAAACTCATTATGAAAATTACCTGTCATGATTGGACCATATTCGAGGTGATCTGGAGGGATCGAAATGATACAAATATCTTTGTCCCATTGAAAAAATACAGAACCTGAACATATCGGTTCCAAATATAATTGATAGTACAATTATTTATTTGTTTTATATTCATAATATCCCGTTATTAGACATCTTTATTGGGCATATATTAGAAGATTTGGCTATATATGATCTTATCAAATTGAAAACTTTTTACTAATTAATGGAGATCCAATGGCACATTCGGTCAAAATTTATGATACATGTATTGGTTGTACCCAATGCGTACGAGCTTGTCCCACAGATGTATTGGAAATGATACCTTGGGAAGGATGTAAAGCTAAGCAAATTGCTTCTGCTCCAAGAACAGAAGACTGCGTAGGTTGTAAGCGGTGCGAATCCGCTTGTCCAACAGATTTCTTGAGTGTACGTGTTTATTTATGGCATGAGACAACTCGCAGTATGGGTCTAGCTTACTGATCAATATGCACAATAAAAAAGGTTAAATCCATTTTTTCATTTTTCTCCACGGATAAAAACCCATACTCGAGATCTTGGATCAAGTATGGGTTTTTATAGAGATAGATGGAAAGTGTCTTCTATTTCTATAATGAGCGAATTACCTTAGCTCGGTCAACAATATTTGTTAGTTCGCCCATATCTGCAGATTCCTTAATCCCATTATTTCTCCACCCATAGAGGGAGGGAATGAGCTGATTCAATGGTATACTCTAGGTATTTGTTTACTAGAACTCCTTACCTATATATTTCGTTACCATTTCCGATTCGATAATTAATTGATAAAATAAAAAAAAAAAAGAAAGATTATAACTGGATAGATCTTATTTATTTTCATTGGAGACTGGGAATTGACGGACTTTCCATTGGACCTATTTGACGGGATTTGTTACCACTTTGGCGATTTCAGTTGCTTGGCCAGTTACTCAAAATCCTCGATCGTTTAATTTACTAATTGATATTAGCGATGTAAGGTGACCAATTAGGATCATTTGCTTCTCGAGATACTATACTTTTCTTTACTATGCGGGAACTGCAATTTCCCTTCACCCACTTCCCGTGCGGAAGGGGGGAGGGAAGACGTTTCTATTTGGCCACAAAGTTCATTTTTTACACTGCGGATGGTTCTATTTTTCCCCTAATTGGAGCGAGCTTTAAGTATGGGTCTCAGGGATCTTATGGACCAACATTAGGTTCAGGAATATTGGATAATAAATATTATCCCGTAATACTATAAATAAAATTCTATTTAGGGTTCTTCATCGCTTATGCAATCAAATTGCCAATTTTTCCCTTACATACCTGGTTACCTGATACTCATGGGTATAGTACATTTATGCTTCAGTAACCAGAGTTCCATTGAAAATGATATGGGTTAATCCGAACATGGAATTGCTACCTCATGCTCATTTTATTTTTATTTTCGCTATGGTTGGTAATGATAGGAGCGGTTCAAACGGATTCTGGACCAAGATATTTTTTTATTCTTTTATATTGATCTGTCTCTTTCTACCCATAATAGGTATTGGTGCTTATCCCGATCCAGTTCTCTTTCTTTCTATCGGATGATGGGATGGGGTAGAAGTTAGTTCATCTCGATCCTTCCTTCCATCCATTAAATGAATGGCAAAAAATTATTTTTGTACTTTCCAGATGGATTGTTAGCCATATAATATAATTAATGGATCCAATTCTCTTTTTTTTTTTTCTTTTGAGAGATTAATGGAGCAAACTCTTTTATTTTTATCTAATATAGTTCAAGTTATTTCAAAGATTGATTATAGAATGATGGAATCACTACTTGAAATAACTTGGACCAGTTATTGATGTTACTTATTAATTACATAAAGAAACTGGATCGAATCTATCCTTTTTTCCCTCCGGGAATTCGGTCCATTTATGGTTCTATGTTAGATCAACCATCCATAGCTGTGTAATCCTATTCCTAATAGATCGACCCCCAAATAACGGATCCAAACTATAAAAAATCCTAAAGAAGCCACAATTGCCGGTTCCTCACCCTGCCAACCCTTATTCATTCTAGTATGCAGATAAATTGCGAATATGGTCCAAGTAATTAATGCCCAAGTTTCTTTTGGATCCCAGCTCCAATAAGATCCCCATGCTTCATTGGCCCATATTGCTCCAGAAAGAGTACCTATGGTTGAAAGAGAAAAACCAAGACCAATCGCACGATAACTCCAATGATCTAATTGTTTGATCAATTTACATTTACGATAATTCGTTGATGAAAAAGAAAAAGTGTATTTCAAATCACTTTTTTGTTTTTCATGTGAATAAAAATTTTCATTGGGAAGAATGGATCGGAAAGATAAATTGTCCATCGCACCGAGAAGAACCTGTCTATTTACTCCGGACATAATCACTAGAAGAGCTATTGATGCTAGGGATCCGCATAAAAGGGTTACATAGCTGAACAATATCATACTTACATGCATCATTGACCAATGAGATTGTAGCGCGGGTACCAACATTCCGGATCGTTGCATTTCCTCCGGAAGACCTAAAGTAGCAAAACCGTGAGTTAACATAGCACTTGGCGCGGTGATTGCACCTAACCACCGATCATCTCGGCTCCGTACTTCTAGAACTATATGGAGCACGGATGAACTCCAGGAAAGGAACATGAATGATTCGTACAAATTACTCAACGGTAAATGTCCCGAATAAAGCCAACGAGTAATTAATAATCCCGTTGTACAAAGAAAAGTAACTATCATGCCCTTTCCTCCCGAACTACTTAGTCCTTCAATTTTATAAACTAAGGTTCCCCAATAAATGAGAGTGACAACCAAAATGAGAGAAAAAGAGATATGAGCCAATATATGTTCTAAAGTTATCAATATCATAATAAACCCATTTATTCATTTTATTTCCGAATGAGATCTATGATGAAAAGATAGGATCGATTTATAACAATCGAAATAGATTCAACAGATATTGCTACATAGGAAGAAGTGATTGATGGGATCTTCCTGAAAAAATGCCGCCACTCGGATTTGAACCGAGATGCTCTCGCACTGCTTCCTAAGAGCAGCGTGTCTACCAATTTCACCATGGCGGCTTCGTAGAGACCATACTAGCTTATTTACACCAGATCGTCAATGTTATGGAACGTGTCTAGCAGAAGGAGTAATTTGTGAATATAACATATGTCCAAAGAAAATATAAGTTCGGGCATTGACATTTGAATCAATTTTATTTTGGTTTGTTGATGGTTATAACGGAGCATAGCGCAGCTTGGTAGCGTGCCATCTTGGGGTGATGGAGGTCGTGGGTTCAAATCCCGCTGCTCCGAAAGAGAATAAGGAAATAGTAGCGTTATCGGACAAGGAATATCTGTCAATTTTCGCTCACGATGGGAAGAATCGGAGCAGCTAGATTCCAAACAATAAAGAGAGATACATGGTTATATCATCACTTTCCAATCTTTTTGATTGGATGGTTTTACTAGAACGAAACTATGTTTCTGATCCATGATCTCCCGTATGATCATTCTCCAATATTTTGTTGGACTTTCAAATTTTAGGGGAGACATCCAAATATATAGCTCGCAATAATATTACATACGGGCTAATATTACTATATAAAGGCTGCTAATGAAAGAATTGATCCTATTTTGAGTTACTGAGACGTAGAAAGGGATTTAATTAATAGAATAAAAAGTTGCATTAGATTACGCACCTATTTTTTGGTCAACTTTTTTTATGTATCTCTGCCACAATTTGGGCATTATGCATTATAAATGGTAGAAATACAAAGAAAGATGATGACTTTGAGTTCTCCTAAAGGATTTTTTTCTATCCAACCATAAAGGAGGGAAAGAAAGGAGGGAAAGACTGGGTCCAGAGATGAATCATTGGGAGGAGCAGAAGCAGAAGAAGGATGAATAAAGATATCTGGAACTACAAACTAGTAATTATTCGCCATAGAGCAATAACCTGCATCTATTACGAAATGCACGAGCGCGATTCCATAATAAAAGAATAAAATCCCTATGCATTATTTCGTAGGTTCTGTGCCATTATTTATCAAAAATAAGAAATCGTTTCGATCCTAGTTTCGGATCGGAATGGATGGATTGGGATGTTTATAAGGTTGAGCTACCGGAAATGTAGCATAATGGTAATGCTGAAGTGGATCCTTACAAAAAATGATGAACTCTAATCCCTTTCTAGATGATTGATAAATTCCCCATTTCTCCAGATTAGCTGAAGGGAAGTACTGGAGTGGTGGAACTAATTAATGACCGTGTCCTTTTCGTACGACCACCCTTGGGAGTACCCGAAGAAAATGATTTATTTCGCATCACTATTCTCCAGGGTCCTGGAAGGTGGTGTCATATATTCCCTCGTGTTGTGCTACGGATCATCCAAATAAAAATTGACATCAATTTATTTTGATGATCCGTAGGAATCATCATTGGCTATGCAATAAAAGCTTTTTGAATCACCAGTGGAGATAGACTTAGCTAAAGAAAAAGCTTTTATTGCGGCCCGATATGCTTTTCCCTTCCAAACATTTTTACGAATTCTTTTCCTAGATCTAGAAGTACGCTTTTTCGGAACTGCCATAATGAACAATGGGTTTAATTCATATATTGTGATGTGAAAGACATCTTATTTATTGAATTTATTCATTTCTATCGTAGAGAACTCCGTTCTTTATCGGAATCTGCTGCAAATTGAATCAATCCATTCTCTCGACAAAAACGGAAAATAAATAATAATGGAATCTACCAACGTTTACCTAACTAGATTTTGTTATCTTTAGAGCAAAATAATCCATTATCTTGATCTTCAGATGATAATCCGTATCAGAGTTGAATAGATTATAACTAGACCTAGTCATCAATATACCATAGTAATCTGTTCTTTCAGAATAATATTTTTTATTAATTAGACGCGATTTTCGAGTATTTTCTGTGCTGCTAATGTAAGTACTACTACACCTTTGATCAAAAAATATGGATTGCTTTTACGTAGATTGCGTAAAAGTAACGTACTGACAATTCTAAGGTCAAAGAGCTTTATAAGGCACTCCCGATGGGAAAGGATTTGAATTAAAAATCTCACCAAATTGGATTTGGTCCATGGATTGCATAGAAATTGATAGCTTTGTATCTCCTCCAATTTAACTATCCAGGATCTTCTTTTTTTTTTCATTTTTTACCCTCCCCTTCTTTTTTTTTCATCCCAATAAATAGACTATATCATATCATATTGATTTTAATATAATTGAAAGCTCATGCCAATCACTCGACTCACTACTAATATATGATATAAATATCAATATTGAATGAAATGAACAGAAACCCTTTTTGTTCATTATGACAATTTGCATATCTTCCAATTGAAATATCCAGCTCTATTTTGGTCATTTCATTTCTTCTTTACCCCAATAAAAGGGAAAAAAAAATAGAATTACCATGAAAAAGCTCGTGTAAATGACATGAGCCTCTGGAGTGAAGAAAACTATAAGAGAAAAAACAAAAATTTGTTTGATGGAAAGGCTAACATTAGGTTTAGGGATAATCAGGATCGAACTGATGACTTCCACCACGTCAAGGTGATACTCTACCACTGAGTTATATCCCTTCCCTTCCCTACCCTCATCTGGAAGGAAAACTAACTGATTAATAATAACTTATATTTTATTTCGAACAACTTGAAGCCAGACCTTCTTTTCACACTACTACGAAAAGAAAGAATGAGAAAGATTGGATACTATTCTGAGTGAATCCTATCGAAAATAGTATTTACTATTTTGAAAAATCAGAGCTACTTTTATATATTTTTGCATTCAAAAGTTCCGATGTGTTTCCACCCGAAAATGAACAAATTCCTTTTCTCAGGAACACGCACATACAGGATCCATCATTACATAACAGAAAAGAGAAGACCCTATGCAACCGTTAACTACTTCATGTAAATACATTGAAGTCCTACCGGAACATAGTTTGTAACTAGCATCACTATCCTCTCGCCTAGCAGACAAATATTTACCTCCATGGATGGAAATACTTCTTGATCTGGATCGATGTGAGAGTACAACTACATTTCCAAAATCCATGTTGTCTCTTCGGAACAGGTTGACCTCTTCGCTCTCTCGTGGTACAATCCTCTTCCCGCTGAACCCTCACTTTTCCACCGGTTCACAGAAATAGGACTGATGCCAGCAGTTTATCAGTTTATCATAGGAGATAGGAGAAAGGACTCACCGAGCCGGATCACTGACTTATCAGATCAGAAAGAACTTTATTTTCTGTATACTTTCCCTGGCCATATCGATTGCTATTCCCAAGCCTTACGCAGTCGATCAGATCATATATCATATAGATATAGATATCCCTTAAACATAGGTCATCGAAATGATCTTGGGCAACCCCAACCAAAGCACGAAAGCCAAGATTTTTCATCAAATTGATTCCTGTTCGAATTCGAACAGTGTATAACCACATGGATAAGCTCACATTAACCCGTCAATTTCGAATCCTGTTATTTGGAGGAATGATACATCGAGATATCAAGAAGGAATTAGCATGTAATAATATCGATTCATACAAAATAGTCTTCAGACGCTAGACTTATAGGATAGGAATAGAGAAGGAAGAGGAAATCCTGAAGATTTTTTCATAATCTTTTTGACCGGAAAAAATTTGATTCATTAGTGTTTGGTTGGAATACAAAAACGTTTTTGACTTAATTAGTTAAGGAAGGGAATATGAAAATTATCGAACAACGAAAATAATCCAATTTATCCTACTTTGAAAGAATTGAACGAGAAGCCGTATGAGGTGCAAATCTCATGTACGGTTTTGTAGAGTGACAGTGAAGACAACTTATCTGTCAACTTTTCCACTATCACCCCCAAAAAACCAAACTCTGCTTTACGTAAAGTTGCCAGAGTACGATTAACCTCTGGATTTGAAATCACTGCTTATATACCTGGTATTGACCATAATTTACAAGAACATTCTGTAGTATTAGTAAGAGGAGGAAGGGTTAAAGATTTACCCGGTGTGAGATATCACATTGTTCGAGGAACCCTAGATGCTGCCGGAGTAAAAGATCGTCAACAAGGGCGTTCTAGTGCGTTGTATATTCTTACTTATCTAAGACTTGTATCATTTCATGATGATGCCATGTGAATTGCTAGGAACATGTGAAGTATATGGCTAACCTAATAACGAACGTTTTGTAAGGGGACTAGAGCAGGCTACCGTAAAAAAAAAACGATCTTATTTTTAAGGAGATTCGGAACTATTATCTGTCCAAGGTTCAATATCGAAATCATTTTCGAAGTTTTCCCTGATTGTTTCAACAGAAAATTCAAAATACCTTGACCTTTTTAGAACAGGTTCGAGTCAAATAGCAATGATTTGAAACACTTTTTTTATCCACTTTGTGAACCTAAGGACTTAATCGTATAGATATGTGAAATACAAGATTTCCAATCATAGCAAAAGAAAGGGAACGGATACTCAATCGAGAGTGAGTAAACAGAATTATATGCATAAAAAATAGATCTCATCTATGCAGATATAATCATGTGGAAAGCCGTATTCGACGAAAGTCGTATGTACGGTTTGGAGGGAGATCTTTTATACCTTTAGAGATCTACCCTACAATATGGAGTCAAAAAGCCAAAATAAATGATTTCTTTTTAGCCTTTATGAAATAGATTCTTGAACCTTTTTCACACTCATGTCACGACGAAGTACTGCAGAAAAAAAAACTGCAAAATCCGATCCTATTTATCATAATCGATTAGTTAACATGGTGGTTAACCGTATTCTGAAAAACGGGAAAAAATCATTGGCTTATCGAATTCTTTATCGATCCATCAAAAATATTCAAAAAAAGACGGAGAAAAATCCACTATCTGTTCTACGCCAAGCAATACGTAGAGTAACTCCCAATGTAACAGTAAAAGCAAGACGTGTGGGTGGATCAACTTATCGAGTTCCCATTGAGATAAGATCTACACAAGGAAAAGTACTTGCCATTCGTTGGTTATTAGGGGCATCTCGAAAACGTCCGGGTCGAAATATGGATTTCAAATTGAGTCACGAATTAATGGATGCTGCCAGAGGGAATGGCAATGCTATACGCAAAAAGGAAGAGACTCATAGAATGGCAGAGGCCAATAGAGCTTTTGCACATTTCCGTTAATCCATAAACAAGATCGAGATCTACCTATCTATATAGTGAGTGGATCTACATATCCTGTTGGGAAGGCTTGCTTAAGGAATAAGGAGATAGATTATGGAGGAATATTCGATCCTATTCATGATAATTATGTAAATATCCTATTCCGAAAATTGGAAGTTGGAAACTATTTCTACTCTTTCGGAGATTGAAAGAAATTACTAATTCATGATCTGGCATGTAGAAAGTGAAAACTTCATTTTCAGTTATACCCTGAGATGATTTGAAAGAGTTTAATTTGCTTTTCTCCCATGTAAGTTCTCTTTCCCCGGCCAGAATGTATCCTGATTCTCGGCCTAATTCTTCATTATCGATTTAATCCCTGATCAAGAAAGAAGATATAGCTTGGTCCTATTTAATCTCTTTAACAAGTTTAGTAATGAGCATAGTGGTCTTATCATTTGGATGGAGAGAAGAACCTATGATCAGCTCTTTGGGTCATTTTCGAACGAACGAATTCAACGAAATATTTTTATTCATCAATTTATTACGTTCAACCCTATGTGTTCCTCTATCCGTGGAGTACATTCAATGTACAGAAAAGAAATGACTATAACAGAGTTTCTTTTTTTCGTATTAACAGCTGCTCTAGGAGAAATTTTTTTACGTGGTGCTAATGATTCAGCCTCATAGCTTTAGAATTTTTCAGTTCATTTTCTTATCTTTATTATCTATTATATTTATATACCCGGAGAGATGTACGCCTCAATCCAATGAGGCTACTATGAAATATTTACTTATGGGTGAGGCAAGTTCTTCCATTTTGGTCTATGGTCTTTCTTGGCTATATGGTCTATCCGGGGGAGATATTTAGCTTTAAGAAATAGTAAATGGTCTCATGGATATACAAAGAAATGTATAACTCTCTATCAATTTGGATTTCGCTTATATCCATAACTGTAGGAATTGTATCCGAGCTTTCCCCAGTCCCTTTTCATGCAAGGACCCCTGACGTATATGAAGGAGTGCAATTCGTTCTACAAATTACAAATTATTACCCCAATAATAAAATAGAGTGAGATATCTCTCTTTCTTTTTTAGAGATGTTTCTATCTCTCAAAACTTTATGGAAATGTAGAAAAGAGAAATAAAAGGACTTTAACCCCTACCTCCCACTCGGGTCAAGACATCAATCACTTTTACTAAAAAAAAAGTTTTTTGCAATATTTTTTTGTCAAAAGAACAATTAAGGTAAAGCAAGGTCAAAAAAAACTAATTAACAAAGATATTTTGTAAGAAGAATTGGTAATACTTTCTATTTATTTTAAAGATTTGGTCTTATACATACGCGAGGAAAGTAATAAAAAAAAATCAGATTATTATGTTATTCTTTCTTTATCACTTAGGAGCCGTGCGAGATTCGAGTCCCATGCACGGTTCGTTGCTTTTCTTTCGCTCCGGAAATAGCTGCTACAGCCACTCGAATCGAATTTTTGATGTTCGTTCTTAATGGCTTCTATTTAATTGAAAAAAAAAAGATGTTCAGTCATCTTCTTGATGTATATTAAATATCAATGAAAATAAAAAATAAAAATAAAAAATTGGATTATATATTTTATGAACCTATATGACCGATCGATATCAATATTCCAATACGCTATCTCTATTAATTAAACATATCATGATATATATAATATATATATATCCTATTCATGGAATAGGATTCACTTTTGGGATGCCTTGATGGTGAAATGGTAGACACGCGAGACTCAAAATCTCGTGCTTAAGAGCGTGGAGGTTCGAGTCCTCTTCAAGGCATAATATTTATCATGCTTATTGAATGAGCAATTCAATGGCAAATATCGAATTATATTCTCTCAATAGACTGAGATGGGATAGATTCCCCTCGTATCAACAGATACGAGGTATTCCGACAATTGCCTACAAGTTTAAGCTATTAGAACAGGACAACGGATCACAGGAAGTATCTTGTCTTGGCGATCTTCTCTATCTAATGAGGAATCCCTTCCGAAATGGTCCGGCCTTGTATTATGAGGTATATTTCATTAAGGACAAAGATTTCAAATAATTTTTATTGACCATGAATGATTGACCATATACTCCTCTCAAAATCTTGCAAAATCCGGGAGTTGTGACCGAACCTCCACAACTATATCCGGATCCTGTAACTCTATGATGAAGGATCCTTTCCTCTCCTCCGAATAGTGTGAGAAGAGAGAATGCCTAGAACCGAAATCGAGGAGATAAGGAGTAAGCATAGGTTAGTAGATAATATCTCATTAGGTTAAAGAGAATTGGCTTGTCTTTACTATGCTTACTCTTACATGGTCGAGATCTCGGATTGAGGAACCTATCTTCACATTAAAAAGATATCAAGTCTTTTTTTTCCTCCAACATACTTACTATTCTTTGATAATACTAGGAAAGGATTCATTATAGGATCTGAAATTGAAGCTAGAACCTCTCATGGGTTTCCTGCCCGGTCAATTTTGTTTTACTTAATTCCATATTCCTTCCATTGCTTTTTTATCGATGGTTACAAATTGGTTGATGTGAAATCTTGATCCTGTTGTATTAATTGAGTGTTCAATTTCATTAGGAAAAAGCCATTTCTTCTCCAACAATGTCTTTGTCATTCGATCCAATAGCATTCTGTTAGATAGGAACAGATTTGATAAATATTGATAACTCTCGAATAGAGTATTATAAAGAAAAGATTCATTAGATAATAAACTATTGGTTCCGAGCCATCTTTGGCGATGAATTAACAATTCGAAGCGGTCAACCCTTTCTCCCGGATTTTCGATCAACCAACGTTGATATGTAAATAGAGGAGAATATGGCTGCATACGTTCCAATCGGATACCGATTGCTTGAATGCGTTTGAAATCCTCGATATGTTCCTTTTCTACAAGAGACAATTGTTTCCACGAATTCATGACCAATCCGGTCATGGATTTTGAATTATATCTACGAAAAGCACCTTGGAAACTTTTTTTAGGGAAAAAACCGGGTTTTTCTATTCTTCTCATTGAACCATAAGTAATATAGAGCCTTTTCAGCAGTTCTTCATTTGCGAAAAATTCTCGGCGTGAAAAAACAAGGCGCTGCTCTTGAAATAGGAACGGATCCCAAAGAAATCGTCTTCCTAGAAAGAACATTGGTTTCTTAGAGGCTCTATATTGCATCGGATTCGGATATTGTATAGAAAATTTAGATCTTCCCATCTGCCCTTGTTTAAACGATCCGAACTGATACGAAGATCTCAATTCATTGGTTCTTTTTGTACGATCGAATCGATTACTGCGAAGAAAACTAAGACGCCAAATCCTAGGAGCCCAAACAATGTTATCAATTAATTCTTCATCCATATCCCTAGCCATTAGTGTTGCGTCGAGAGTTTTTTGTAGAAACTTCAATTCATATTCTTTCAGAAATCGTATAATATCTAGATTATTTATTGTTTTGGGCTGAGGAGAAAATGTGATTTGATCCTTATCGGACTTACCCCGACATATTCCTAACCATGGAAACTCCACCAGAAGACTTTCTAAAAGACTAGAAGCTAGATTGAAATCATGCTCAGCGAATCTATCAAGAGAAATCCAATTCTCTCTATTTCGTTCCGATATAGACCACGAATCTCGAGCCGCTGATCCGGCCAAGCAACCCAAAATATGGGGGAGTATGGTCAATTCCTTCATAGTTGTTTCGGCAATCGAAGGTTCTAAATACCATTCGGACAAATAAGAAAACCTTTTCTTCCATAATTCCTTTTTTGTAGATAGAGGATTCATGGGAGAATTTCTTCTAAGTGTATTTTGTATAACAGCCTTTCCTATCTTGTAGAGAATTCTGTCGTCATTTTGACCGAATCCAACCTGATTATCTATAGATTGCAAAATCCAAGTTTGCCTATAAAAAGCTGATCGAATTGTATTAGTGTCTATAACTGATTTCTTTCGGGTAATACTAATTGATAAGGCTTCATTGGCAAGTGCTGCTAGATCTCGTGCATCAGAACCTATGGTTTTAGATCCAAATTCATCGGTACAGGACAACTCTTTTTCCGAGTAGAACCCTTTGCTACGTAAAAGAATGGGAAATTCCCTTTGTCGTTGTGGGATAACAAGCATTCGAATATTGATCGATCTATCTAATCGATTTGGAGCTATTAGAGCTGGATCCACTTTTTTGGGGATATGAGTCGAAGCAATAACAAGAATATTTCTAATCGAATCTTTCTCATCATCTCTAGAGATATGGTTCACTAATAAACCGAGGAAAAAGGAATTGAAGTCTGAATCAAGGACATTCAGTTCATGAATGTTTGGAATCCATATTATGCAAGGAGACATTCTTTTCGCCAATTCGAAGGTAAGATCGAATTGTTCCATTTTTTCTTTCACCGAATTCTCAAAATCAGGATCAATACTTTTAGTATCAGGGTAATTTAAATATTCACTATACAATAACTTGTTCAGAGATATTCTTATTAAAGGAACATAAGAGTCTGCTGCTAGACCTTTTACCAAATAGGATCGGCCAGTTCCCATAGGACCTATCAATAAAATCCCTTTGGAAAGTAATGATCCTGTGTGGAGTGAGAAAGGGCTTCCATGAAATATGGAGTTGGTTGGACACAATATTTGTGAAGAGGTAATCTTCTGACAAAAGGCAAGGAATACCGATCTTTCTGCTAAACAAATTTGATCAAACTCGTAATTCATTAGATCTTTTTGATAAGTGTAGGCCAAATATCGTAAGTTAATAAGTCCCGGCTGTCCAGTGACTTGATAACCAAATTCATTCTTGAATAAATTATGACTGTAAGTCAAATTCGATTCAAATTGAGAAATGTTTTTTCCCGTCATTAGAAATTGAACTAGTAATTCTATCTCTCTTTCGGAGATATCCATGCTAGAACACAATCTGCTCAACTCTCTTATTCTAGTTATAGTTATAGGCGAATCAAGCTTTCTATTCTTCATCTTCTTCTTCATAGAAGAAGAGCTGGATGTGTCATCAACGGAATGAGCCATTAGTTTTTGAAACTCGATCACGTATGACGGATCCTTTAAATACTTGATTAGTTCAAATTCTATCTTTAATTTGATAAAGGCTAAGGAAATCACTTGAAAATATTGAAGAACGAAATACCCAAGTACGAAAAAAGGGATAACAATCCCATATTCATACCCCCGAACATTTAGTAATCTCAGATGTACCCATATGAATGACTTCTCTCGATCATTAGTTTCCTCTATGAAACAATCCTCGCAGGAAGACAAAAAATGATTAAAAGGATTCGTTAGAAACAAAAACTTATTAAGAAGATTCGTTCTAAATCTAAAACTCAATTTCAAAAGATTCGTTCTCAATTTCCATTGTATAGGTTCCCATAATGGATGAGAAAGTTCCCACAAGATATTCAATTTAAGCATAATATTATGCTTAATATTATGCTTAATATTATGCTTAATATATCGCAAAATAGATACAAATTGATTACTGCCATGTAGCAATATCTCCGGAAGAGCATCTAAAAGTATATTTTCAAGATATTTAGACCATGCAGGAGTAAAAAACCATGGCATATAGGTTTTTAACAAATCCCATTTTGAAAAAATACTATCTATTCGAGAGATCCTATAAATTTCCTGTTTCTTAAAACGTTCATTAAAACGCGGTAATGGTATAATTTTCCGTTCCTCTTTAGATGAATTAGAAAGGGTACTCCTCTCATCTATGCCTTTGTTTCCAATTATGTTTTTGGAACTTTCGGTTACAAACCAATCTTGAATATGATGAAGCATTTCCTGGTTCTTATCGGGAAAGATTTCGGATAGTAAATCCTCTTTATAAGATCGAGTTTGAATAAGATCCATGTTTGAACTGAAACCCTTTTTAAGGTATTGATCGAGGTTGTTTTCTTCTGAATCGGATCTATTGAAAAAAAGCTGGCAAAAAGTTTGATCCAAATTAACTATTTGTTTTCTTGTTAAAGGCGTTGTAGAAATCTCTTCGATCGAGGAAAGATATATCTTGTCACGAACGAATGGATTCAATCGAGTTAGTAAATTGAAGGATCTGTACAAGTCATAGATTAATACAAACGTTTGGTCACCACTTCGTTTTCGTTGTAAATATTTAGATAAGAATATGTTAGATACTTGTGACTGGATGAATGAAATAGGCTCTTTCTCTAAGTTAATGGGTCCTATGTCACCAATGGGCAAAGAAGAGAGATTGGTGTGGATGGACAAAAGATTGAATAATTGTCCATATGTAAGATTCTTCCTTTTGATATGAATCCTTTCCATATAAGAAGGTAATCTCTTCCTATAATTTGACCAAGGATTATGCAAATAATCAAAAAATTGGAGCGTATTTGCTCTGTGAAAAGAAGCTCTCAATGAGCTCTGATCAGATAGTTTCACGGAATTCAACCAATTGTCTCGATTGTCGGATATCGTTGAAAAATAAGTGTTATCGAATGATTCCATGCGATTCTTTTCATTATCGAATAAGTCAGTAATCAATGGATTAATCGGTATCTCATTCGGAATAAATGGTGCAATTGTTCCTTCATCGATCAATAAATTTGATCTTTGTGAAAGATTATGGTCATCTAAAAGAAAAAGAAAAGGTTTTAATTTTTTTAAATGAACGATTAGATTACCAATTGGTTCCAACAACTTATTTAATAGTTTATAATTAAGACTTTCGAGCTCATGAAAGCGAAAATCCAAAATTGAAATGAAAATATTGAACTTAGAATTTAACTTCGAACTGATATCGAACTTCGAATTTAATTTCTTCACAGTACTTTTAAAGAGGTGAGAAAACGGGGAAGAAAACTTTAAATAATCTTTGTTGGGATTTACAGACCAACCAATTGAATCGAAAACTATTTGAAAATAGTTTTGTTTAGAAAAAATATGTTTCAAAGATTTCATAAAGTATTCGGTCTGATTGGACCATTTGTACACATTCAAATTCCGATGGATATGTTTATCCGTTCGAATAATAGAATGCTTGAACCATTCTCTCTGACTTTTTCTCCAATTTGATGAATGCCGGCCAATTGTATCTTTCGTTACATTATTAAAACTTTCATTTTCTATCCAATTTGTTCGAATTTGATCCTTTAAATTGCGACTGAACCTATTTATAAAATAGAATATATTGAATGCATTTTCCGAATATCCGACAATCTTATATCGAATCGATTCATACCAATTCAAAGCTTCATTTCTATAATTGTTAAGAGGGGTTTCTATCTCCAAGCAATTTTTTAAATCGATTTGGCTAAATTCTTTGTTGATTATTTGATCTAAATATTCATCTTCTTTACCAGTAATATTGAGTAAGACCCATAAAGATTTATTCTTCAATTTATCTCTGTGGTTGAAGATCCAATTCAATCTCAACGATCCATTCTTGTTGATTTCATATAATGTATTCATGTGATGATCAATATCAAGGGAATTTTTATAATGAACCCGACTAGGCTTAGTTATTGATAGAATGAATTGATCTGTTATTTCAAGAACGATTTTTTTCGTTTTCGATCTCAAATTGTTGTGCAATATGTACTTTCCTTTGCTTTGATCACAGAATGCAGAAGATTGATTCCAAGGCAGAGGCAAATTCCGCTTTATAGATCGAATACAATCGGATCGGTTCATATCACTTGGCTTTCTAAGAATATTACATCCGGGATCTGATGAAATAGTACCATTCGAGGAAGGATTTTCAATTTCAAAATATGTTTTGATCTTCCATAGATCAACTATCCTATTCATTAATAAATTGGATTTTGAATCCCTGAAATCTTGGAAAAAAACATCTTGTTGTCTTTTCAATAACCTTTTTAATAAGTGAAAATCTTCAATGGTCTTCTTAGTAGCACTAGGGCCACCCATAGACGGTTCATCTATTGGCAATATGTAAAAAAAAGAATAACGAATTGATTTTGTAAAATTATCAATGAATCTTTTCCTTTTCTTTGGAAAGGAATTATCTTCTATATATCTTTTATCTTCTGTTGCCCAAGAGATTGGAGAATATTCTGATAAACACTTTGAGGACAAATAAAATTCTATTTTTTTTTGTTCTTTTTCAATAGGAAAAAGATCCCAAAGAATTGATCTTTCTCTTCGTTGTTCAATCTCCGTTTTATCTCTTGTGAATGGATCTTCGCAAAGATCTTTTTCAGGTTCCCAATACCCATTTTCGGTTGAATTGAGAGTCGAATCGATCTTCGAATTGATATCTTTCCCATCCTTCTCTGAATGAGTTTCGCTCAGTCCTTTATTTTCCGAGATTATCTCATCCTTCTTGTTCATGTTCCTGTCATATCCTGAATTGAAACTAATGGCATTGGAATGGTCTATGGATCGATTGTAAGATCTTTTCAATTGGAAAGAAAGGAAAAGATGTGGAAATATAAACCAATTTTTAGTGAAAGGGTTTAAATATTCTTCTTTTTCATTTCCAAGTTTCATAAAGTTTATATGTATAGGAAAGAGTTTCATCGAATAGAAATTTTTTCTATCAATCATACTACTTTTATGATTGAATTGATATATAAGGACCGATAATGTAAGTACTACTACACCTTTGATCAAAAAATATGGGTTGCTTTTACGTAGATCGCGTAAAAGTAACGTACTGACAATCCTAAGGTCAAAGAGCTTTATAAGGCGCTCCCGATGGGAAAGGATTTGAATTAACAATCTCACCAAATTGGATTTGGTCCATGGATTGCATAGAAATTGATAGCTTTGTATCTCCTCCAATTTCCCTATCCAGGATCTTCTTTTTTTCATTTTTTACCCTCCCCTTCTTTTTTCATCCCAATAAATAGACTATTTGATTTTAATATAATTGAAAGCTCATGTAAACCAACCAATACTATTATACAACATGGATAGATAGAAATTAAATATACCGCATAGATAGATATTCTACCACATAGAATAGTATTCTACCACATAGATAGATATTCTACCATCTATGAATAGTATTCTACTACATAGATAGATATTCTACCACATAGATAGATATTCTACCACATAGATAGAATTTTTTCACTGAAATATGAAAATAAAAAAGAATCGGATTCTTTTTTTTCTCTTATTTTATGGGCGAACGACGGGGATTGAACCCGCGTGTGGTGGATTCACAATCCACTGCCTTGGTCCACTTGGCTACGTCCGCCCTGGAAAAACAAACCAATTGTCTCTATCTATGGTCATTTCTTCTAGGTCAACGAACTCACGTTTGTATGTGGGTCGGTCTGACAGGGGATCAAAGCAAGATCAACGACTAACTCCCAACCAACTCTTGAACAAGTTGTTCGGTCGTGGACCTCTGTCAAATGTCTATTTATAAGACTTGACATGAATCAAATATGAGAGAATGTGGGTCCCGAACTACCCAATTTCAGATCCGAGTCTATACTCCATATTAATGAGTATGTTTATGATCTTTATCCAGCATCCATGGCTGAATGGTTAAAGCACCCAACTCATAATTGGCGAACTCGCGGGTTCAATTCCTGCTGGATGCAGAGGAACTGCACATATATCCATTCCATAAATAATGGAATGGGAAAAAGGATGAGGAATAACAACAAATATTTGAAGAATACAAAACCTTTCCATAAAATGAAATGAAAGGTTTTGTATTCTAATCAATATACGGTAACAATCTATCGGAGTA